AAATATAGATGCTTATCGTTCATTAATGAGAGGTGAATCTTATGATACAGAAGAGAAAGGTGAAGAAATATACAGAAGTATACACTTTAGGTCAACATATATGTATGTCTGCTCACAAAGCGAGAAGAGTAATTGATCAAATTCGTGGGCGGTCCTATGAAGAAACACTTATGATACTAGAACTTATGCCTTATCGAGCATGTTATGCCATTTTAAAATTGGTTTATTCTGCAGCAGCAAATGCCAATCACAATAAGGGTTTGAACGAAACAAGTTTAATCATTAGTAAAGCCGAAGTCAACGAGGGCACAACTGTGAAAAAATTAAAGCCCCGGGCTCGAGGACGGGGTTATCCTATAAAAAGATCCACTTGTCATATAACTATTGTATTGAAAGATATATCTTTAGATGAAGAGGAAGAAATAGATAAAAGGAAATTCTATAAATTAGAGCTGAGGAATACTTAAAGGAAGAATATTTTATATTATAAAAAATACAAATACGCTATATTATGTTATGCTTAAAAAAAATCGAATGAATAAAAAAAAAATACAAACAGATGTCACGTTTCACGATATATATAGTAGTGGGGGATTATGGGACAAAAAATAAATCCACTTGGTTTCAGACTTGGTGCAACCCAAGGTCATCATTCTCTTTGGTTTGCACAACCAAAAAATTATTCAAAGGATCTACAAGAAGATCAAAAAATACGAGATTGTATCAAAAATTATGTGCAAAATAATATGAAAATATCCTCTAATGTAGAGGGAATTGCACGTATAGAGATTCAAAAAAGAATTGATTTGATTCAGGTCATAATCTATATGGGATTCCCCAAGTTATTAATAGAAGACAGGACTCGAAGAATCGAAGAATTACAGACGCATGTACAAAAAGAACTCAATTGTGTAAACCGAAAACTCAACATTGCTATTACAAGAATTGCAAATCCTTACGGGCACCCCAATATTCTTGCAGAATTTATAGCCGGACAATTAAAGAATAGAGTTTCATTTCGCAAAGCAATGAAAAAAGCTATTGAATTAACTGAACAGGCAGGTACAAAAGGGATTCAAGTACAAATTGCAGGGCGTATCGACGGAAAAGAAATTGCACGTGTTGAATGGATCCGAGAAGGTAGAGTTCCTCTACAAACCATTCGAGCTAAAATTGATTATTGTTCCTATGCAGTTCGAACTATCTATGGGGTATTAGGCATCAAAATTTGGATATTTGTAGACGAGGAATAATAAGAACTTACTTGACTTATATTTAGTTCTATCTGGTGATAAAACAAAAAATGGCAAACTCTTTCATTCTTTTTCTGGTAAATAATAAAAAAAAAAGAACAATTCTATAAGGTTGAATAAAAATTCGATTAATCATTTGATATAATTGCTATGCTTAGTGTGTGACTCGTTGGTTTTTTTAGGGTTGGGATTCAAAAAAATGGACAGCCCATAGTACAAACTGATAACTATAGAACTAATAACCAACTCATCACTTCGTGTTATCTGGATAGAAAGAACCAGTCAAGATATGATATATAAGTCATATCATTGTAGCAACTGAAATCTTTTTTACATAAACAAACAAAAAAAATCTGATTATGGGTTGTAAAGCAATATAAAGTATACAGATAAATGGAAGGGTGAGAGAAAGATAGAAAAAGAATATTAATGATATATAATTCCAATATGTAAGGTCTATGAGTCATCTCATATAAAGGGAATGTAATAAAGCATCAATACTGATTGATCCATAATTAGACAAATCCGTGCATAGAACACAAAATCAAGAGCCCCGAGCCAATAAAGACTGAGAAGGTTGACTCAAGAATAAATTTAATTGGAGGCTCCGTTGTAAAATTCAGACCTAATCATTAATCGAGAAGTGGTGGGAACGACAGAACCTGTGAATGCATAAGATTCTATTGAAAACGAATCCTAATGATTCATTGAGTAGGATGGCGGAACGAACCAGAAACCTATTCATTTATTCTGAGAGGTCATGTCATAGACTAATCTTACAACTGAATGTTGAAAGAGTAAATATTCGCCCGCGAATTTTTTTTTATTTCTAAATTTTAGTCGATTCGAAATAAAAGGAAAAACAAAATAAAGATTCATTATAGCGTTCTACCAAAACGACATTATCTATAAATAGAATACGTGTTAAATTATATATTAAAACACAAAAAATTTCTAATTTCTAATCGATTAGATCAAATTTCAAAGAATCCCACGATTCCATATATTATTAACCGTGTATTTTTTTTTTGTTTAATTATTTAAAATTGTTTAATTCGCGAGGAGCTGGATGAGAAGAAACTCTCGTGTCCGGTTCTGTAGTAGAGATGGATGGAATTGCTAAACAACCATCAACTATAACCCCAAAAGAACCAGATTCCGTAAACAACACAGAGGAAGAATGAAAGGAATATCTTATCGAGGTAATCGTATTTGCTTCGGTAGATATGCTCTTCAAGCGCTTGAACCCGCTTGGATCACATCTAGACAAATAGAAGCAGGGCGGCGAGCAATGACACGAAATGCACGCCGCGGTGGAAAAATATGGGTACGCATATTTCCAGACAAACCTGTTACAGTAAGACCTACAGAAACACGTATGGGTTCGGGGAAAGGATCTCCCGAATATTGGGTAGCTGTCGTTAAACCCGGTAGAATACTTTATGAAATGAGCGGAGTAGCAGAAAATATAGCTAGAAGGGCTATTTCAATAGCGGCATCTAAAATGCCTATACGAACTCAATTCATTCTTTCTGGATAGGAATGTAGAAACAAACGAAAGGGGTTTTTGGGATGAAAAAAAAACAATTGCAGGTTTCTTTTTTTGTTTTGAACAAATAATATTTCTTTTTTTTTTTTTTATTTATACCTTTGCATTGAAAAAGAAAAAACCGATAAAAAAATGATATGATTCAACCTCAAACCCATTTGAATGTAGCGGATAACAGCGGGGCCCGAGAATTGATGTGTATTCGAATCATAGGAGCTAGTAATCGACGATATGCTCATATTGGTGACATTATTGTTGCTGTAATCAAGGAAGCAGTACCAAATACACCTCTAGAAAGATCAGAAGTGGTCCGAGCTGTCATTGTACGTACTTGTAAAGAACTCAAACGCGACAACGGTATGATAATACGATATGATGACAACGCTGCGGTTGTTATTGATCAAGAAGGAAATCCAAAAGGAACCCGAATTTTCGGCGCGATCGCCCGGGAATTAAGACAGTTAAATTTCACTAAAATAGTTTCATTAGCACCTGAAGTATTATAGGGGAAGACCTTAATATAGTATTTGAATGAAATTGTTAATATAGTATTTGAATGAAATTGATTAAATTTATTTAATTTATTAGTAAATTGTTTATCTATCACGTATATATCTTTAATAATTCATAAATAAAAAAAAAAAAAAAGAATTCATAAATATTAAAAAATTCAGAAAAAAAGAAAAAGAGCATGTTGATTATATCAAAATTCGGGGGAAACAAAAATCTTAGTTTATCATGAGTAAAGACACTATTGCTGACATAATAACCTCTATACGAAATGCTGACATGAATAAAAAAAGAACAGTTCGAATACCATCTACTAACATCACTGAAAATATTGTTAAAATCCTTTTACAAGAAGGTTTTATTGAAAACGTGAGAAAACATCAAGAAAGCAATAAATATTTTTTGGTTTTAACCCTACGACATAGAAGAAATAGGAAAGGACCATATAGAACTGTTTTAAATTTAAAACGGATCAGTCGACCCGGTCTACGAATATATTCTAACTATCAACGAATTCCTAGAATTTTAGGCGGAATGGGGGTTGTAATTCTTTCTACTTCTCGAGGTATAATGACAGACCGAAAGGCTCGACTAGAAGGAATCGGCGGAGAAGTTTTGTGTTATATATGGTAATCTTTCTAATAGCCGACACGGTCATATTTGTGAAAAAAGAGAAAGGACAAGTTTATAATATTATCCCTCTTACATTAGTTGATACTTCAAAGCGGTTTTACCTGGAATGAAACAACAAAAATGGATTCATGAGGGTTTAATTACTGAACAACTTACCGATGGTATGTATCTTCCGGATTCGTTTAGATAACAAAAAAATTATTCTGGTTTTTGTTTCGTAAAGGATTTCATGTAGTTTTATACGTATACTACCAGGAAATAGACTAAAAATTGAGGTAAGTCCTTATGATTCAACCAAAGGGCGTATAATTTAGAGACTCCAAAGCAAAGACTTGAATGATTAGGCGGTTTTTTCAATTTCAACATTCTTTCGTGAGGATACAATTCGAAATTAAAAATTTCAAGAAACTTATTTTCTTCCAATTAAGTAGATTCGGTATTAAAAAAAGGAATGACAAATATGAAAATAAGGGCCTCCGTTCGTAAAATTTGTGAAAAATGTCGATTAATCCGTAGGCGGGGACGAATTATAGTAATTTGTTCTAACCCGAGACATAAACAAAGACAAGGATAATCTTTCTAAAACAAAAAGACTCTCGAAATCTAAAGGACCCGATGTACAGATGTACAAATAAATAAATAAAATAAGTAAAAAAAAAAAAAAAAAACAAAGAATAAGGATCTGTTTTGACATGAAATGGATATATCCATATATCTCTGACTTATATTTATGAGATGATAAAATATGGCAAAACCTATACCAAAAATTGGTTCGCGTAGAAATAGACGTATTGGTTCACGTAAGAATACACGTAGAATTCCCAAGGGAGTTATTCATGTTCAAGCAAGTTTCAACAATACCATTGTGACTGTTACAGATGTACGGGGTCGAGTAATTTCTTGGTCCTCTGCCGGGGCTTGTGGATTCAAGGGTACAAGAAGGGGTACACCATTTGCCGCTCAAACCGCAGCAGGAAATGCTATTCGGACAGTAGTGGATCAAGGTATGCAACGAGCAGAAGTTATGATAAAAGGCCCGGGTCTCGGAAGAGATG